AGATTCCAGGTATTCTATAGTTCCTTCCGCGCCAATTGCCAATTCTTGGTCATTGAGATTCATGAGAGATTGGGATTAATATTTAGGGATAGATATTACCTCTCTTTTTCTCCTCTTTCAAATAAATTGAAATGATTGAAGTTTTTCTATTTGGAATCGTCTTAGGTCTAATTCCTATTACTTTGGCTGGATTATTCGTAACTGCATATTTACAATACAGACGCGGTGATCAGTTGGACCTTTGATTGAGTAACATCTTTTTTTTTTGATTGACCTCCTCCTTAATCTGCAGGGGGTCAAATTCAGGTTGCAGTTCAAGTTAGTGAAGTTGTTTTATTGTGATTCGACATTAAAAGAACAGAATCACGCTCTGTAGGATTTGAACCTACGACATCGGGTTTTGGAGACCCACGTTCTACCGAACTGAACTAAGAGCGCTTTCTTATGACAGCAGATACGACTGTCAAGAAAAGGATTCTTTTTGTACCCCCAATACATTTTGCATGCATTGCATATAGTATCATAAAATAAAAGATTATGTCCAATTTTCATCGATCTCAATTGACCCCTCGTTACTGGCCATAGGAAAAATAATAGGTAGGGATGACAGGATTTGAACCCGTGACATTTTGTACCCAAAACAAACGCGCTACCAAGCTGCGCTACATCCCTTTTAATTGTTGTACAGTGTCATTGTAGAGAATCCCTGTCTTGTTTTCCACATCGTTATTTCCTCTATCTATATACAATTTCTCTTGCCATTTCTTCTTTTTGGTCTCATATCTCATATAATAAAAGAATTATTTACATATGAAACCTAACGTATAAAAGAATTAATATTTATCGGTAATGCTCAGGAAGAGGGGGTCATCTTTTTCTGTTTTAGGTACAAGTGGATCTCATCTACCGGATCATTGTACATATCCATTTTAGTTAGGGATTCCGCGTACAAATACAAGTGATCTTTAACTACATATGCATCTGATCATATATGTATTCCAATAAAGAAGGAGGATTTTCAATGCGAGATATAAAAACATATCTCTCCGTGGCACCTGTGCTAACTACTCTATGGTTTGGGTCTTTAGCAGGTCTATTGATAGAGATCAATCGTTTATTCCCAGATGCGTTGGTATTCCCCTTTTTTTCATTCTAGTTACTGATATGGGAATGGATGAATGAAGAAGATTAGAGATACAATAAATTCTCTGTGACCAACCCCCCCCCTTTTTTTTTTCAGTTCTTTAGGATAGGAAGGAAAGAGAAAGAATAAAAGTGGATTGAACCTCAGTCAAACTCGGGTTCAGGATAGAATTAATAGAGGTAGAACAGAAATAGAAATGGGGGTCTAGGGCAGGCTGTTCGAGATCATATAAGATAGTAAATGAAATGCTGGGATTAGGAATAATGAATAGTTAGAAATAATTGTATTACTTATGATTTTATTACTTTATTGATTGCAACGAAATCTTTCATAATTGGATTTCGAGTTAGCAACCTATTTTCTATTTATTTTTCGTTCCTTTCTTCTTCTTCGGTTCGGATCGAAAATAGAAGAATTGAGTGAATCCAAAGGAGGTTCATGGCCAAGGGTAAAGATGTCAGAGGAATAGTTATTTTGCAATGTACCAGTTGTGTCCGAAATGATTTCAATAAAGAATCGCGAGGCACTTCCAGATATATTACTCAAAAGAATCGACACAATACACCTAGTCGATTGGAATTGAGAAAATTCTGTCCTTATTGTTACAAGCATACGATTCATGGGGAGATAAAGAAATAGATCGAACGGAACACGTGTACCATCCTTCCAAGGAACAGGAAGAAATTATATATATATAAACAAATCAAGTCCTATTTCGGTCGGATCCGAAATGAATGAAGAAATGGGATTTTAGAGATAAGGAATAAACCATGGATAAATCCAAGCGACTCTTTCGTAAATCCAAGCGATCTTTTCGTAGGCGTTTGCCCCCAATTGGATCGGGGGATCGAATTGATTATAGAAACATGAGTTTAATTAGTCAATTTATTAGTGAACAGGGAAAAATATTATCTAGACGAGTGAATAGATTGACCTTGAAACAACAACGATTAATTACTATTGCTATAAAACAAGCTCGTATTTTATCTTCGTTACCTTTTCTTAATAATGAGAAACAATTTGAGAAAACCGAGTCGATCCCTAGAACTACTGGTCCTAGAACCAGAAATAAATAGGCCTACTCCTCAATTGAATCAAAACAACTCTAATTGGAATTCAAAATCAGATTGATTGATGTTTTGTTCGAAAAAGCCGAGAGATTTGATTGTTGCGTCGTAATAGAATAAAAAAAAGAATGGGAGAAGAAGAAATCTGTTTTTTTTTGAAACGTGTTCGTTCATTCCTACTACTTATCTTATCATATTAATTTCTACTCTACCTTCCCGGAGGTCATTCTCCGGGGAACTCCGTTTAAATCATTCCGGTGAATTCCTTCCAATCTCCTTATTTGATGATCTCATTGGAAATCATGTAAAGACAATTCCTATTTGATATAGCTATTTGTGCAGGTATTTTACGATTAAGAAGCAACTGCCTCTTGTACAGATCATGTATTAATCGACTATAACTATAGGATACCCTATTCTCACGAGTTACTGCATTTATCCGAGTGATCCACAAACGACGAAAATCTCTCTTTCGCCTGCCTCTATCCCGATGAGTGGACACCAAAGCTCTCATTTTCTGTTGAGTAGTAGTTCGAGTAAGTCTTGAATGGGCCCCTCGAAAGGTTGATGCAAATAAACGAATTTTTGTTCGACGTCTCCGAGCTATATATCCTCGTCTAACTCTGGTCATTGAATCAAATTAAACTTTGATGAATAACTAATCGATTTCTTTTCTTTCAGTCATTCTTTTCCCCTCTCCTGATTTATTAATAACAAAACGGATTCTTCCGATGTATAAAATAAAAATTCCAATGGCTTTTGCTACTATGACCTTCCCAACCACGATTTTTTATTTCTTCCAGGCATTTATTTCACCTCAAAATAAGAAATTTTACCGATATTTGGTATAAAATAGGTATAAAATAAATAGGTAGTAAATGTAAATGGATAAATAAATAAATAGTGGCTTCCATCGTTTCTATGGTTACTTCTTAAACGGTGAGGCCCTCTCTATACACCGGAGCCCCTTCCCTCATTTAATCAATGTTATTGGTAACTTGTACAGTTCACACTCTTTGGCTCTACCCATGAATTATCCAGTAATAGGTCTTTTCACAATGAGATCTATTCATACAGTGACGGCATTTAATTATGAAGGTTGGCTAGGTAGCTGACCCTGTTAGTCCGTTCTTGCAAGAGTAGGAGCATAATATTTCTGCTTCTTAAATACCATTTCCCCCGCTTAATGGATAACCATTTGCTACCAATGGAGAATTGCTTTTCATCTCAAATCGAGGTGATTGGATTTGCACCAATGGAAACCATAAATTCCATACACAATAGAGGTATATGATAGATCTTTATTTTTAGATAGTGAATGGAGTTCTTCCATTCTATCCCATTCATTGGTACTGGTCATTGAGACTGGAAAAATTGTCTCATTTGTTCTAGCTCATGATCTGAACGAGTCGCACATACACCCTAGTACATGTTCCTCGACGCTGAGGACATCCTCGAAGAGCTGGGGATTTCGTGACATTTCTGATTGGCTGTCTTGTGTTTCTAATAAGTTGTTTAATAGTTGGCATGCTGAATCGTATACAGAATGGGCTGGTTTAGATCGATCCTAACCGGATGATTATGAATTACTTCCATTTACTATTTTATTTTACCCGGGTAAGAAGATAAAAGATCAAATCACGGTTCATTCGAATTATGATTCGAAATGGAATCACGGATTTATGCGAAATCCCCGGTATTTTCGACCGCTACAAGATCAACAATGCCATGAGCTTGGGCTTCTGCTGCTGACATAAAAACATCTCTTTCCATGTCTTCGGATACAACCCATAAAGGATTGCCCGTTCTTTGTACATAAACCCTTGTGAGGATTTCGCGGAGTTTCAGTAGTTCTTCCGCTTCCAGGATAAATTCTCCTGTGGGTGCCTCATAAAAAGAACTAGCAGGTTGGTGGATCATAACCCTGATGATATAACATAATAAACGATTCCTCTATCTCGCATGATCGGGCGAAAGGAAGGTATAAAGAATAACAAACAAGAAGAAAAAGATAGAATTGAACAACCGTACAGGCATCTTTTGTGCATTGCATACGGCTCTGCAATGGAATTTCTTTTTCCCTTCCATCAAAGAAAGAGACAAATAGAATCCATCAGACCCAGATCGTTGAATGATCCATTTACCATCCTTCCTTTCGTAGGAGTCAAAAAATACTATGATGGTTCCGTTGCTTTCTATATTTATCTCGTCTGAGATTCAGCAATCCCAAAGTTTCTTTTTGATCTGATCAAATAAGGAAAAAAGAATCTTTTTTTTTTTCATACTCTTTCATAACATAAATATCGGAAAGAGACTTCTGGTGTGGAAGCAAAAAGGTTTGTGACGCTGAAATGGAACCCCGATACATAAGATCAAATCGGAAATAACCTTTGTTTCATACTACTATCTCGATACATAATCTCATGTTATGAAAAAACGAGAATGGTTTGCTCATATCGAACTCGAAGTGCCATGCTATTATTACTTATTATTTATATTCCATATGGCGAAGGCATAGTCTTCTTTTTCTCTCAAATAAAAAACTCATTGGCGCCAAGCGTGAGGGAATGCTAGACGTTTGGTAATTTCTCCTCCGACCAGGATGAAAGATCCCATTGAAGCGGCTAATCCCATGCATATTGTATGCACATCTGGTGGCACAAATTGCATAGTATCATAAATAGATATTCCTGGTATTACCCATCCGCCGGGAGAGTTTATAAACAAATAAAGATCCCTGGTATCATCCTCTATGCTGAGATATACCATGAGACCAACAAGTTGATTCGAGATCTCGCTATCAACCTCTTGGCCTAAAAAAAGTAATCTTTCTCGATAAAGTCGGTTGATTAGGACAAAGTTGTATCCTTTAGGAACCGTACACGCACCTTTGGATGCATACGGTTCAAAAAATAAAAATTGCGAAACAAAAAAAGAATCAATGTGTCGATTCCAGCCCTTTTCTCTTTTCGTAGCAGGGTTTTTCCTAACGAAGGGGCTTTTTCTTCCATTTTTCAAGAAACATGAGTTTTGACTTGACTTGCTTCCCTAGAATTCACTGAACTTATCGAACTAACCTCTCATTGATGTATTGTTTCATCGAGATCCAAATCACGATGTAATTTTCTTGTTCCTGAATGGGCCTCTTCAATTCTTTTAGGTTTATGCTCTACTCCGGGTAAAGATCTGCCCGAATTCTATTTGCACATATAGGACAAATAATCTCAGTACCACTTCTTTTTGCTACGACTTCTTTTTTTTTTTTTCAATTCGTTTCATGTCTTCCGCCCAATATATGATGTATTCATCATATTACTCCATTGATTGGCAGTATGAGATCACTCATATGGTATAAAGGAATCATTTATGATACGAATGGTAATCATACATAGATTACCAATTTGGTATTTTCTGAACGGAGCCTGTATACTTCATTTTATTGGTCCAAGCCAACCATAAATTCTTCTAATTGATAATATGGATCCCCCAATAAATTGATCTAATTGCACTTCACGCTCCGAATTATTGATGGTTCAATCAATCTTTCTTGGGCGAAAGAGAGGATATCTCCATCGGGGGAGAGAACGGGGAAATCCCATATGACCCAATATGTCTGACAAGTCGCACTATACGTCAACCCAAACTGCATCTTCCTCTCCAGGACTCCGAAAAGGTACTTTTGGAACACCAATGGGCATTAAATTAAAGAAAAAGAGGTTAAGTACTATACTTCACTTTGATGTGGAAACGTAACAACGGGTTTATTGTCTTCATAATATTGCCGTTTATCGTATTTTATCCATAGATTCGAAGGTTCATGGAGGAAGACAGAATGAATAAAGAAAAATTCTTACGAATGGATCGTTTGAATGATGAACAAGTATCTATGCATTCGCTCACAAAAAATGGGACCAGCCCCCATTGCGTATTGGTACTTATTGGGTATAGAATAGATCTGCTTCTCTTTGTTCCTACGAACAGAATTGTTCAATTATTACCAACGGAACGAAATAAATATTAACCCTTGCTTCGGGATAATCCACTGAAAAGGTGAGGTCCATAGCATAGTCTTTTCCAATGCGATAAAGTTACATAGTGTCTATTTTTTCTTTGATAAAGGGGTATTTCCATGGGTTTACCTTGGTATCGTGTTCATACCGTCGTATTGAATGATCCCGGTCGGTTGCTTTCTGTCCATATAATGCATACAGCTCTAGTTTCTGGTTGGGCCGGTTCGATGGCTTTATACGAATTAGCAGTTTTTGATCCCTCTGACCCCGTTCTTGATCCAATGTGGAGACAAGGTATGTTCGTTATCCCTTTCATGACTCGTTTAGGAATAAACAATTCATGGGGTGGTTGGAGTATCACAGGAGGAACTATAACGAATCCGGGTATTTGGAGTTACGAAGGTGTGGCCGGGGCACATATTGTGTTTTCTGGCTTGTGCTTCTTAGCAGCTATCTGGCATTGGGTGTATTGGGACCTAGAAATATTCTGTGATGAACGTACGGGAAAACCCTCTTTGGATTTGCCCAAGATCTTTGGAATTCATTTATTTCTCTCAGGGGTGGCTTGCTTTGGGTTTGGCGCATTTCATGTAACAGGCTTGTATGGTCCTGGAATATGGGTGTCCGATCCTTATGGCCTAACCGGAAAAGTACAATCTGTAAATCCAGCGTGGGGCGCGGAAGGTTTTGATCCTTTTGTTCCGGGAGGAATAGCCTCTCATCATATTGCAGCGGGGACATTGGGCATATTAGCGGGTCTATTCCATCTTAGTGTCCGCCCGCCCCAACGTCTATACAAAGGATTACGTATGGGCAATATTGAAACGGTCCTTTCCAGTAGTATCGCTGCTGTCTTTTTTGCAGCTTTCGTTGTTGCTGGAACTATGTGGTATGGTTCAGCAACTACCCCGATCGAATTATTTGGTCCCACTCGTTATCAGTGGGATCAGGGATACTTCCAGCAAGAAATATATCGAAGGGTTGGTGCCGGGCTAGCCGAAAATCTGAGTTTGTCGGAAGCTTGGTCTAAAATTCCCGAAAAATTAGCTTTTTATGATTACATCGGTAATAATCCGGCGAAAGGGGGATTATTCAGAGCAGGCTCAATGGATAACGGGGATGGAATAGCTGTTGGATGGTTAGGACACCCCATCTTTAGAGATAAAGAAGGGCATGAGCTTTTTGTACGTCGTATGCCTACTTTTTTTGAAACATTTCCAGTAGTTTTGGTAGACGGAGACGGAATTGTGAGAGCCGATGTTCCTTTTAGAAGGGCAGAATCAAAGTATAGTGTCGAACAGGTAGGTGTAACTGTTGAGTTCTATGGTGGCGAACTCAATGGAGTCAGTTATAGTGATCCCGCTACTGTGAAAAAATATGCTAGACGTGCCCAATTGGGTGAAATTTTTGAATTAGATCGTGCTACTTTGAAATCCGATGGTGTTTTTCGTAGCAGTCCAAGAGGTTGGTTCACTTTTGGACATGCTACGTTTGCTTTGCTCTTCTTTTTCGGACACATTTGGCATGGCGCTAGAACCTTGTTCAGAGATGTTTTTGCTGGTATTGACCCAGATTTGGATGCTCAAGTGGAATTTGGGGCATTCCAAAAACTTGGAGATCCAACTACAAAGAGACAAGTAGTCTGATACAACATTGCTCTGGTATCTTTCGCCTCTATTTGATTTTTTTTTGATTTGACATAAGGGATTGGAGAAATCTTGATTTTCATCATCGCCTTTTCTTTGACTCTTGCCCTTTCTTTATCTGGGAAATGATCCCAAATGAATAGGTGTGGAAGCTATAATTGTAAACCACGATCGAATCTATGGAAGCATTGGTTTATACATTCCTGTTAGTCTCGACTTTAGGGATCATTTTTTTCGCTATCTTTTTTCGAGATCCGCCTAAGGTTCCGACTAAAAAGATGAAATGATTTTTCATTATCTCAATTGAAGTAATGAGCCCCCCAATATGGGAGGTTCATTATTTCAACTAGTCCCCGTGTTCCTCGAATGGATCTCTTAGTTGTTGAGAGGGTTGCCCAAAAGCGGTATATAAGGCGTACCCAGTAAAGCTTACAAGTGAACCAGATATGGAGATGGCGACTAGGGTTGCTGTTTCCATTATTAGATAATTTCAAGACCACGATCGATCTACGCTACGATAAGATCGTTTATTTACAACGAAATAGTATACAAAGTCAACAGATCTCAACCAATGCAATAGGATTTATGGCTACACAAACCGTTGAGGGTAGTTCTAGATCTGGGCCAAGACGAACTATTACAGGGGATTTATTGAAACCATTGAATTCGGAATATGGTAAAGTGGCTCCTGGATGGGGAACTACCCCCTTCATGGGTGTCGCAATGGCTCTATTTGCGATATTCCTATCTATTATTTTGGAGATTTATAATTCTTCCGTTTTACTGGATGGAATTTCAATGAATTAGGTCCCATAAGAACCATGAAGTCCTAGCTTTTCAATCCAAAATGAATCACTTAGGACTCGGATTTCTAGGCCATTCTGGTAGTTCGACCGTGGAATTCCGTTGTTTCGGTATTTCCGGAATATGAGTGTGTGACTTGTTATAATTGATCCTATTGATAGTACAGAGAATAGGTCTGTCATCTCGATAGAGATGGTTCTACCTCGTCGGATATTCATTCTAGTATCTGGAGCACGGAATATATGGAATAGATCAATAAATATTTGAACTATGATTCATACCTACTATTCAGACCTCGCGACCGGACTCCAACAAATTTTCAAACAACGAGTCATAAATCGAACGATTTTTCTTCCTTCAGAATTATGCTTATTTTGACCGAAGGACCAATGTTTCTATGGATTTTTAGTCATTCCATCCATTCATTGAATAAGTGATGATCAAATGGTTCTTACTCAGAGAACCTTTGGGCTTAGCTTGGGCGCTTTATTGAATCATCGTGGTTCTAGTATGAATCTGAGGTTTCAATCGATTCATAGGGTCTCCACAAGAGAATTCCTATCAATAGTAAACAAAACATATAGTAAATCCGTATTACGCACAAACAAAAACAACAAATCCAAAATAAAATAAATAGGGGAGGAGAAGATTCAAGAGGCCTGTAACGATCAACATAAAGACGAATGAGCCAACTTGATATTTTGGCATTATCATCACATCACAAAGAAGAGATTCCGGATTTTGGTTCCTTCGCTTCGTATCTTCAGGGACGATTGAATCAAGTGGCTAAGAAGTTTCAAACTTTCTATTACATATCCGTTGCAACCACTATTTGGGTGTTTTTGCTTGAGCCGTACGAGATGAAATTCTCATATACGGTTCTCAGAGGGGGAGTCTCTTTGGTTTACCTATCTCAATAAAGTATATGATTGGTTCGAGGAGCGTCTCGAGATTCAGGCGATTGCAGATGATATAACTAGTAAATATGTTCCTCCTCATGTCAACATATTTTATTGTCTAGGAGGGATCACACTTACTTGTTTTTTAGTACAAGTAGCTACCGGTTTTGCTATGACTTTTTACTATCGTCCGACCGTTACAGAGGCTTTTGCCTCTGTTCAATACATAATGACTGAAGCCAACTTTGGTTGGTTAATCCGATCGGTTCATCGATGGTCAGCAAGTATGATGGTGCTAATGATGATCCTACACGTATTTCGTGTGTATCTCACAGGTGGATTTAAAAAACCTCGCGAATTGACTTGGGTTACAGGTGTGATTTTGGCTGTATTGACTGCATCTTTTGGTGTAACTGGTTATTCCTTACCT